ATTTGGGATTCTGAAGTGAAAGAGATTATTTTATCTACTAATAGTGGACAAATTGGGGTATTACCAAATCATGCCCCCATTGCCACGGCTGTAGATATAGGTCTTTTGAGAATACGGCTAAAAGATCGATGGTTAACGGTAGCTCTTATGGGCGGTTTTGCTAGAATAAGTAATAATGAGATCACCATTTTAGGAAATGGTGCGGAAATTAGTACTGACATTGATCCACAAGAAGCTCAACAAACTCTTGAAATAGCTGAAGCTAACTTGAGTAAAGCTGAGGGTAAGAGACAAGCAATTGAGGCAAATCTAGCTCTCAGACGAGCTAGGACACGAGTAGAAGCTATCAAAGTAATTTCCTCTTAGTAGTCAATACATTCAATCAAAATAAAAAGATTTATTTATTATATACTACACACTACATCTTGATTCCACAAATTGACCACAATGAAGTCTAATTTGATTAATCTGATGATAGAACAGAACGAAAAAAAGAGGATGAGTAGAAAAACTTATTAGATACCATGGAATCCGGTATCTAATAAGTTCTACCTACTATTGGATTTGAACCAATGACTCCTGCCGTATGAAAGCAATACTCTAACCACTGGGTTAAGTAGGTCATTTATCACCACAAAAAGGGTCTCCATCACTTCGATGGATTATAGGTAAAATATGTTTTCTAAGCAATATTAATCTTTTACCAGTAAACATAAACAGATCAGAGAGTTATCATGTGAGATTATGGGATACCCTTCTTGACAAGAAATTGTCTCTATATTAAAATGGTTATGACAAGGGCTATAGCTCAGTTAGGTAGAGCACCTCGTTTACACGTGCGCCAATGTTTTTCAAAGAAGCTCATTCTGCAATGACCATAATTGATCTTTTTGAGAAGTCGATGTCTTACTCCGTAGATTCGAGAGAACAAGAGAAAAATAGCCTGACAAATTTGGTTTGATCCGGTTCAAGTGCGAATTCCGGTGCTAAATCAAATATAACCTGCCATTATAAGGTAAATGCTCAGCCCATTCAATGCCAGGCATAATGAGTCTAAGGATCTCAAAAGAACCTCTTTTCGTCCTATGAGCTTTGAGGTGTATGAAGTCTCATATTTTACTCTTGCAGCGGAGCGATAGAGACTGCATTTCATTTAGGTTGATCTAGGCCGAAGGCAGACCTAAATAAAGGTCACCCTTCTTTGAAACACTTTGGTATTGCTCCTAGATCAGGATACAAATAATGAATCAGAGCACATGGAGCCATCTCAATATCTTCTTATTTTCTTCTAAAGAAAACTATGGTGGACTAACTGATCTTTACATCAGTTGATGAAAGAGCCCAATGCAACAAAATGCATGTTGGGTCTTTGAAACAGTTCGAATCATTTTGATAATAATAAGTTTTCTCTGTTTTACCGAGAAGGTCTACGGTTCGAGTCCGTATAGCCCTAATACATTCCATTTGTGTTTTGTATAGAATTTTGAGTAGTAGTAGGAACAATAAAATAAACACAAGAATTCATTCCAACGGACCTATTTGGTATTTGTCAAATCTCGGATCAAATACCCATCTATCTTCATCCACTTTCATGAAGAAATTACATATGTTCTTTATCATTTTTTTCTTCTTTTTCTTTTTAAATTGAATTTCTTCTTTACTATATTACTATTACTTATTACTATAGTATATTACTAGAATTACTATCTATAATTATTATCTATAATTATTCTAAGTTAATAGAAAAGTTAATATAAGATAGGGAATTCTTTACTTTCACTATCTATTTCTAAGATATAAGATCAATATGAAATAGAAAAAAAAATATAAAAATAAAAATATATTAAAAATAAAAATATATAAAAAATATAAAAAAATATATATATAAATATATATAAGATAATAAGTATAATAATTAAGTAGAAATAATTAAGTAGAATAGAAAAGAAAAAGAACTAAGTATAAGAGTATAAGAGCATTATATATTAAACATCACATATCACATATAGAAAGAGAATTGAAAGGAGAAAAAAAAAGAAAAAGAGAAGTGGGATGACATTAGATGAATTTTGAAACAAGGTATGTCCTACAGCAAACAAACTCTCAACTATGCGGATCAAAAATCTTTTCTTTTTTCATCTAAGAAGTTCTATATGATTTTCAAATTCCAATTCAAATGGAATAATTCAACCTATTCCACATTCATAGTTTTATGTTTCTGTTTCACGAATATGATCTTTTCTGGGCATTTATGATAATATCATATCAAGCGTTATTCCTATCTTGACATTTGTCATTTCTGGGATTTTAGGGAAGGTCCATAAAAGTTTCCTAGTTATGAATCAGGTAGAGAGCCAATGGGGAATGCTTGGGTACAATTCCGAATTTGCTATTACATGTTTGCTCTAGTTTTTGTTTTTTTTGCTGTTGAAACGATCTTTCATTATCCATGGCCAATGAGCTTTGATGTATTAGGAGCTTCTGTATTTATAGAAGCTTATAAGCTTTCATTCCCAATTGTGGGTTCAGTTTATGCATGGAGAAAAGGAGCGTTGGAATGGTCTTAGCTTACTCTTTAGACAATCAAAAGAAAAGGAAAAGATGACATTGAAACATTTATTAATTTGGTTGAGTTTCCATTACTTAACCAAATAGCCCCAATTGAATTATTTCAACTACATCGAATGATCTCTCGAATTGATCAAGACTTTCCAGTTTATGGCCGCTTATCTATGGTACCAGTTGTTTTGGTACCAGTTGTTTTTTCATTTAATTTTCTTTATTAATAGGCTCGCGATTCAACTTTGATCATTATGGGTTGGTGCCAAGATATAGAACTGTATATCAACAGGAAAATCAATGTTTTACTACTAATCACAAGTTTGACCTTCGACGCAGTACTCATACTGGAAATTACGATCAAGGATTACTCTATAAATCACCATCTACTTCAGAGATACCTTTTGGATTTGAAATCTTTTTCAAATCCAATCTTCCTACGAATTTGTGAATCAGGCAGGGTTCCTTTGTACAAAATAAGAAACAGCGGTCAATCATGAAAAATTTCATTGGTCAATGTTAAATATTCATACAAAGAGAAATGTGGGAGAGATGAAGAAGATGCAGGTTCATTTATCTGATTGGCTAGTCAAGCATTAGTTAATTCATAGATCTTGAATTCCCGAGGATTGGAATTCCATTGCTGTCATTTCATATGTATATGGTTACAATTATTTACGCTCCCAGTGTGCCTATGATACCAGGCGGATTTTTAGCTAGTGTGTATCACCTTACGAAAATACGTTATGGTATAGATAAACCAGAAGAGGTATGCAGAAAAGTATTTGCTCTCCGGAGTAATCCTCAAACCCCGTCAGTTTTCTGGATTTGAAGAAGTGCTGATTTTCAGGAATGGAAATCTTATGATATATTGGGAATTTCTTATAAGAATCATCCTCGCCTTAAACGTATCTTCATGCCTGAAAGTTGGATAGGCTGGCCTTTAAGTAAAGACTATATTACGTCCAATTTCTATGAAATTCAAGATGCTCATTGAATGATAAAAAACCCCTTTTTTTTTTTACTTATTTTACTTATATGACACGACTCCAGATTTCGTTTCAATTTCAATCAATGAGCATCTTGGTATTCCTCGAAAAACAAAAAAAGTAACTGGACTTTCATTCGTATTGCGGAGGGACTAAAATAAAAAAAAAAGAGAGAAAAAATGAAAAAGAAAGTAAAGAATATATATCCCGACCCGTCTTAATGAATTAATTTCATTTGTATGAGGTATTAAGAAATATCTATCCGATACATTATTAACGTGTCAGGAACCAGATTTGAACTGGTGACACGAGGATTTTCAGTCCTCTGCTCTACCAACTGAGCTATCCCGACCATTTCCCGTGCATCATCCTAGCAGAGTACTTCTATCTATGTCAATGAAAAGAATTAAAAAAGAAAATCTTAACAAATTGGCTCTAGCCCCTGAAATTCTTGGATCTTCAAAAAGAAGATTTTTTTTGTAAATGTAAGGAAAAAGATATAGACTATGAATGATTCAATAACGGAGATTCCTTGAACATATATCTTCATATCGTATTATCCAAAACAAATGAGATTGGATTGGAAAAAGATACGAGGATTTAGATTCGGATCTATTTGTGAAAGAACAGAGTGAATAAAATGAAAAAGATATTTCATTTTGTTTAAACTGAGTCACTGATGAAAAAAAAAATGAATAAAGAGGATGAGGATAAATAAAGAGCGAGGAAGTAAAATGGGCTTTTTATTGGGGATAGAGGGACTTGAACCCTCACGATTGAAAAATTCGACGGATTTTCTTCTTACTATAAATTTCATTGTTGTCGGTATTGACATGTAAAATGGGACTCTCTCTTTATTCTCGTCCGATTCAATTTCAAAAGATCTATCAAAAATTCTGGAATGAATAATTTGATCATTGAATATTCGAATTCTATTCTTTTTTCAACTTCAATTGGAATTTATTCACAATAACTCTTCAATTTTTCATATATCTTTTTAATCTCTATCATTCTAATTCAAAAAGAATAGAAATATATAGAGATACAAAATAGAATTCGATATAAGATTTGGGTTGTGATTAATCGTTTGCTATGTCAGTATGTATACGTACGTCTTAGGTATATAAGACGTATCCTTTCTGTCATTTCGTTAGAAGTCTTTTAGCTACTAACGTAACGTAATCAATTTCATTCGTTAGAACAGCTTCCATTGAGTCTCTGCACCTATCCCCTTTTTATTCTCCTTTTCCATAGTTTTTTCTCTCGAAACAAAGATTTGGCTCAGGATTGCCCTTTTTTAGTTCCAGGGTTTCTCTGAATTTGGAAGTTACCACTTAGCAGGTTTCCATACCAAGGCTCAATCCAATCAAGTCCGTAGCGTCTACCAATTTCGCCATATCCCCCCTTTCCTTTGAGCCTTTGAGACAAGGCTCCGGCTTTAATTCCATCCACCTCTTTCATTTATCTTGGCACTATTGAATCAATTAGGTAATGATTCCTATATTGAAAAAGTGTATTCTGTTATTTTATTTTTTTCCTCTATTCTATATTATATCATTTCATCTATAAAACCTATTTTTTCAATATAAAATGATTTTATCATTGATCTATCCGCAATTCAATATGGATAGATATATACCACATATATATCTATGCCTTTCCTACTCCTTCATTTTTACAGTGTAGTTTTGAATAGTGGAACGGTCGATATTCATTCTTCTTTTTTTTTCATTTCAAATTCTAATTTCATTGATATTTTCTTTTCATATTTCATATATATGAATATGGAATTGAATTTAGATTTCTATTTAGATATCTAATTTATCTAGATCTAAATAGTTTTCTTTTCTATTTTCTAAATAGAATATAAAATATATAACTAATATTTAAGAAATAGAAGAAATTGAAAGAATCAATAAATAAAAGAAAAAAAGAATAAGAATCACTAGGAAATAGCTAAGATCCGATAGTTTCCTGTATTCCTATACACTATTGCTCTTATATCCGCCCACTTAGCTCAGAGGTTAGAGCATCGCATTTGTAATGCGATGGTCATCGGTTCGATTCCGATAGTCGGCTCTTTTTTTTATCTATTTTTTTATTTACATGATTTAAAATCTCTACTCTCGCTTTCTCTAAATGTCGGATCACCGATCTATTATGTCATGATAACTTGCAGCTATAGCTATAAAGAAAAAAGTTGACTAGAACAATTAGATCTCTACAGAAGAAATTGGAAAACGTAACCTTCGCTTGAATTTCCTATATATATACAAAAAATCCGAATATTGATAAAATTGAATTGATCAAATTTATTTTATTCTGTTTTGTAGGACTTTAGTAAATTGAGTTTTGCTTTGCTGATCCTTTAGTTCAGTCTGATTTTATATATATTTTTATTTTTTTTTTTTTCAAAGAAAAGTGAATCAAAAAGGAGCCTTTCTATGTCTCGTTACCGAGGACCTCGTTTCAAAAAAATACGCCGGCTGGGGGTTTTACCAGGACTAACTAGTAAAAGACCCAGATCCAGAAGTGATCTTCAAACCCAATTGCGCTCTGGAAAAAGATCACAATATCGTATTCGTTTAGAAGAGAAACAGAAATTGCGTTTTCATTATGGTCTGACAGAACGACAATTACTTAAATATGTGCATATTGCTGGAAAAGCCAAAGGTTCAACAGGCCAGGTTTTACTACAACTACTCGAGATGCGTTTGGATAACATCCTTTTTCGATTAGGTATGGCTTCGACCATTCCAGGAGCCAGACAATTAGTTAACCATAGACACATTTTAGTTAATGGTCGTATAGTGGATATACCAAGTTATCGTTGCAAACCCCGAGATATTATTACTACGAAGGATAAAGAAAGATCGAAAGCTCTGATTCAAAATTATCTTGTTTCATCCCCCCGCGGGGAATTGCCAAACCATTTGACTATTGACTCCTTACAATATAAAGGATTTGTAAATCAAATAATAGATAGTAAATGGATCGGTCTAAAAATAAATGAGTTGTTGGTCGTAGAATATTATTCCCGTCAGACTTGATTCTAACGAAAATAAAAAAGCAAGGTTCATACCAATTTTGACTCCTTTCGCTGAAGTAAATAGAGTACCCCGTGCCCTGTCTCATTCACGTATCAAAAAAGGATCGGCAATAGGATTCTTTTTATTTTTTTCTTCTTTTCAATATCATTTCTATTTGTATTTTCGCAGGTATTAATTAGGGATAGATAATGTCTATTAAATAAGGCGTTAGAATAATGATATCAATTCTTATTTTCTTTGATACATTGTAGTAGGTAACGTTGATGAATGAAAAGAAACGGAAAGAGAGGGATTCGAACCCTCGGTAAACAAAAGTCTACATAGCAGTTCCAATGCTACGCCTTGAACCACTCGGCCATCTCTCCTACAGAATGTTATTCTTGACCAAAACCCGAATGAATAGCGAGTCCTTCATCTTAATTATCTTAATTGTAGTACATGTATGACTGCCCGATGCGATGGTTCCATAAGAAGAAATTTCTTTTTCAATTTCATATTTATCAACAACAACTTCTTTCATCAGCTAACCCATGTAATTCATGAATCGTCCGATGAATCTTTTTATTTCAACTCTTTCAATTGTATGGTGTGGCACATACACTTTATGCAAACAAAAAGGATGGTTACTTTATTTGAATTTGATTGAATGATTATTCTATTCTTTTTGGATCATAACCAAATCAAAAATTCTCGATTTCTAAAAATCCATAGAAAACTTGGTTATTCAACTTAGATGAAATAGTAATAGTCATCGGTATACTGGTATACTACGAAATTGGAATGAAATCTAATCTGATTCAACTATTTCATTTCATTTTTGTCCAAAAGACCACATTTTTTCCAATAAGTCTGTTTTTATGTTATTTTGTACTGTACAATTCCTTTTTTTGTGGGATCGTTTT